TTGGACACGTAATGGATCTTGAAGTACTATTTCTGCATCTCCCTGACCAAATCCCCCCACATTAGGATTACTCGTTAATGGCTGATCAAATTGGATGGATTCACCCTCTGAAACAAGAACTTCTGGTCCTGGAGGGATAATATCAACCACTTGACGTGTATCCGACGGATCTGTTATGGTTATTTCATACCCCCCTTTTTCTTTTCGTATGATTTTACTTATTATACCCGCTCCTGTAGCATTATAAACTGTATTGTTACTCTTGCTTCCGTCGGGATAAATCTGACCCCTTCCCCTATTCCCCCCTACGTATATAGGATATTTTAAGAAGTGAACATCTTTCTTAGTAGCGGGGTCGGGGGAAAGAATAGGAAAGGTGATTTCACTATATTTCTGACCAGGGACAGGCCCTATCACAAGAATATTTTTTTTATTAGGGCGATAGCTCTGAAAAGACAAATTGCCTATCTTTTCTTTCATCTCGGGAGAAATACGATCGGAAGGAGCTAATTCAAACCCCTCCGGTAAAATAAGAACAGCCCCCACGTTCAAACCCCCTTTCTTACCATTAGCAAGAACTTGTTTCACTTGCTTATCATAAGGAATTCGAACAACTGCCTCAAATACAGTATCAGGAAGTACCGCTTGTGGAACCTCAATATCCACGGGCTTATTAGCTAAATGGCAATTGGCACATACAATACGCCCAGTTGCTTCTCGTGGATTTTCATAACCCTGCTGCGCAAAAACAGGATATGCACTTGAAATGGATGTCCGAGTTATGATATATATCATGAGCGATACAGAAATAGATCGCGTAATATGGTCCTTTACCCAGGAAAAAGTATTTCTAGTCTGCATGGTCTAATCATTGATGCGAAAATTTCTACAATAAGTTGGGTAGGTCGCTAGTATAGTTCCCTATCCACGATTCTGCTATTTATTGGAATCCTTTTACTAGAATACTATAGGATGAAAAGTATGAAAATCCCCCGGATAGAACGTTTTTAATACTTATGTAGAACTAAAAAGTAAGAAACATTCTAATTGGATTAATGCCGGCGAATCATTTATCAATCATTCATTGAATGATAAATAACTACAAGTGACGGAGATACACGATTTAAATAACGAAAAATCCAATATTTAAAAATAGTATCAAGAATAACTGGAAAAGTGGAAACAAGGCCAGATATAATTTGATCATTATGACCAAATCCAAAATCTTTGTAGGCAGAACCAATCATTAGTTCCCAACCGTGGGGTGAATGAAATCCGATACATAAATCGGTTAATAAAAGAATCGAAAAAGCTTTTACTGTATCACTTAAGTTATATAGGAATTCTTGAGCCCAAGAATTAAGAATAACAAGTTGTTCATTACCTAAAATAGAATAACCGCTTAGAATAACAAAACAGATTATATTTGTCGAGAAGTGCAAAATCGTATGGATACGATCCTCATTGTGTATCTTGATTAATTGGATCGTTTCTTTGTGGATTTCTATAGGAAGCTTTTGTAGATGGGTCTCTGAGTATTCCTTGATCATTTCTTCCAAGAAGAGGATTTCCTCTAATTCTATGAACTTTTCTAGAATACTTTTTTCTTGAATATCATTCAAAAAAATTTCGGATTGCCCGGTATTCGACCAATTAGTAACCCAAGATTCCATACTTTTAGTAAATGAGAGAGAAATCCACCAGGGCAAAAATACTATAGATCCAAGATACAAAAGAGGAGTGAATGCTTTCTTTTTTGCCATTTTTCACCTGTGAATTTTTAATTAACCCGCGTCATTTGTCGACTGTATGTGATTGAATATTTCTTTCAAACATGCGTTCTAGACAAGGTATGAATCTATTTTCTTTGTGATTTTGTTTGAATCTAGAAAGAATATATAAATAGACTAAGACTCCACTTCGAATTCCAATGAAGAAATAATACAAAATCATGTTTCCAGATATCTCGATTCATCAAATTCCAAACAAGTGTCTCCTTTCGATGAATGACCAAAAGAAGTCCTTTAAGGAATCAATATTATTGAGATTTTGAGACGAAAGAATTCCCCTTCTATTAAAATATCCAATATTTCGAAAAAATTCCAACGATTCCCCATAGTCAAGAATAGAATAATTGAGAGAAAGATATTGTGATGATCAAAAAAATGAGCGGCAAAACAAGACAGAAATGAGCCAGTTATCATTATTAAGAAAACCCACTATTGATTTTATTGGGTAGTAAAGAACACAAACGGAAGGATAAAAAAAGGTCTTTTGACAAAAAGAAAATAATTTACAAGATATGATTTATGTACATCTAAAGTATCACTTAGTTATAGAAAAAGCAGGATTCTTGCATTTTTTCCTCCTGCTGAGAAAGCATTCGTTCTTCAGCCCAGTTCCCTTTCTCAAAAGACTTCAATTGGTACGCGCAAGAAATAGGCCAATTCCGCGGCTTTTTGTTCAATTTCTCGTGGAGTCAAATTCTCATCAGTACGGGTCAACGGAATAGCCCCCCAGCCTCTGATGTCCATATAAAGGACACGACGAGCATAAATACCCTCTTTAACTTCTATTCGAACGCATTGAATATCTTTTATAAGGAAGCGGAGGAATATGCGACGATTTTTTCCAGGAAATCCCCAACGAAAAATACACACCATTCCCTCCTTTCTATCGAATCGATCATAACCACTACCTACATTCCAGGAAATTGTGCACCACAAATAGGAACTAATAAAGAGACCCGCGATCCCGTAGAAAGACATCACGATCCCTTGTGGAAAAAAAATGATTTGCTGAGACGGAACAAAAGATATCAAATTTCTACCAAGATAACTCGAAGTTCCAACCAATAAGAATCCTAATGAACCTAAAAAAACGATAAGAGCCCAGCAAAAATTACTTAGTTTTCGAGACCCCGCTATAAGTTCTATCCATATATGTTCTGATCGCCAACTCATACTTGATCCGATTGCATTTTATTGGAATTGAAAGAATACCCCAAATGGTTTTGACTTTACTTTTTTTGTTTCCGAATGAATTCCCATCAAACTAGTGCTAGTTTGATGGGAACCTTTAGGAGTAATTCATCAAATTGGTTAGATCTAAAATAATAACATACCCCTTATATGATACATATTGATATACATACAGATCCGCGAACTTTACATTGTAAGCATCCAGCGATCCTGATCTATTTGAAACTAGCTAGAATTCAGTTACCCATAGATCATTTTCTGCAGGCATAAGAGCTTTTCCTTTATGTTCGGCGGAAATCACACGTTCTACCGTAGTTCCCGAAATAAATATCTGTGTTATGCTACAAGTCTAAGTTTCAAAAAAAACGGATGAGATTGGGTCCCCTTAGATCTAAACAATCTTGTTTTTTTGAACATGAAGAAATAAAGAAGCCATTGCAATTGCCGGAAATACTAGGCCTACTAAAGGCACAAAAATAGAGGGAAAATGGAAAGTTGTCATAAAATGGGGTACCTCAATTTACTATTTGTACCTGTTCTTATTTTTTTTTATATCGTATTTTTTATTTATACTAATTATAATTCATAATTGTAATTATTATGAATTCGTAGTTATTATTAATTAATTCAATTTGAAAATTCTTATTAGAGATATCTTAGTAGAGATATAAGTATGTAAGTGAGTATATAGAATAAGTCCAAGGAATGTAGAACTAAATAAATGGACTTATTCATCTATCTACACGAAAGATACATATGATAATCCATTTTATTATTTTTCTTCATTTCTTTGTGTTTTGTTCTTGTCTTCGAATTTAATAAAGAAAGAGTTTCTTACAAATTATCGAAAGATTCATTAGAATGCCACACAACCCGGATTTTTAGTGAAAATGGGATTTTCGGGAGATCAAGAAAGATACAAACCTATATATCTATTTTTTCTATATTTGAATTGAATTTGATTCTATACGTAAGACAAAATGCGTTTTATTTGCCTAATTTCACGAAAGTAAGAACTCTCATTTTCATCTTGTTAATAGAGACTTCTTAATTAGTAATCGGAAATCTAGATAAAAAGAAGAGTTATCTGCAACTTTTGATTCTTTCTACAATTAGATCTTAGGTCACCAAAGAAAACTCCATTCTTAGTTACTTTGATTCCGATAAGCTAACTACTTGTTTGCTCCAAATAAAATAATTAAACTTAGTGCGCTCTACTTAATTGAATTGGAATTCAAAGGAAAGAAGGCGTGGAGTTTAAATAACTCGCCTAGAACGCTTTTTAAAAGATTACGCGGGACGATCAGGTCGAATAAGCCCTTTTGGAATAAATATTCAGCCGCTTGTGAACCTTCGGGTACTGTTTTATTCAATGTTTGCTCAATTACTCTTTTACCCGCAAATGCAATGTAGGAATTTGGTTCGGCAATAATAATATCTCCCAACATACCAAAACTCGCTGTTACCCCACCAGTAGTGGGAGATGTAAGGATTGATACATACAATAACTTTTTATTTGATTGATAATCATATAAGGCAGACGATATTTTAGCCATTTGCATCAAGCTCAAACTTCCCTCTTGCATGCGCGCCCCCCCCGAAGCGCACACTATAATAAGAGGTAGAAATTGATTGGTAGCGTACTCAATCAAACGGGTGATTTTCTCCCCCACTACGGATCCCATACTACCCCCCATAAACTGAAAATCCATAACCCCAATTGCTACGGGAATACCATTTAGTTGACCTACGCCTGTTTGAACAGCCTCAGTTAATCCTGTCTTTCTTTGATAAGAATCAATACGATCTTTATAAGGTTCCTCCTCCGAATGAAATCCAATGGGATCCAGAGAGACCATGTCTTCATCCATAGGATCCCAAGTACCGGGGTCGATCAAAACTTCGATTCTTTCTGAACTACTCATTTTCAAATGATATCCACATTGTTCACAAATATTCATTTTTGATTTCAAAAATTTCTTATAATTTAATTCATAACAATTTTCGCATTGAACCCAC